CGAATATGATACTTCATACACCTTAAAGTTCATAGGACGAAAAGAGGTTATTTTGAGGCCCTTATACTCATTAAGCCTGGCATTGAATGGGCTCGGTATTTACCTTATCAACTATCAAACGAATGGCGGGTTCTATTTGATTTGGCAACAGAATTCGCACCGGAATCGGACCGAACCAAATATTTGTCAGGCTATTGTTCTCTTGTTCCCTCGAATCTATAGAGTAAGACATCGATTTCTCAATAAGATCAGTTATGTTCATTGCATAAGAGGCTCCTTTGAAAAGCATTGGCGCACGTGTAAACGAGGTGCTCTACCCAACTGAGCTATAGCCCTTGTCATAGACATCTTAACATATAGATAATTTCTTGTCAAGATAGATATTCCATAATCCCACACGATCGCTCTATGATCTATTTATCCTTAACGGATCTATTTATCCTTAACAGATTAGTATTGCTTAGAAATACTATTCCACCTATAATTCCTGAAGTGATAGGTCCTTTTGTGGTGATAAATGACCTACTTAACTCAGTGGTTAGAGTATTGCTTTCATACGGCGGGAGTCATTGGTTCAAATCCAATAGTAGGTAAAACTTCTTCTAGAAGTACTATAACTATAATAGAAGTACTATAACTATAACTATATTAGTACTCTCTTAGGTAGTACGAATATTACTAATATAAATAAATTAGTAATATTCGTAGAACTTTTTCTATATTATTTTCTATATTATATATTGTTCCTTTGTAATTAGAACTTATTAGATATCATTCTATTTACTCCGGTATCTAATAAGTTCTACCTATTTTTTTTTTCGTTGTATCAAATTACACTTGATTGTGCTCAATTGGCAAAATCAAAATGTGATGTATTATATAATAGAGAATAAAAAATTAATAGAGAATAAAAAATACATATTCTTATTTTGATGTATTGACTTGACTAGTAGGAAATAACATTTAAAGCCTCTACTCGTGTCCTAGCTCGTCTGAGAGCTAGATTTGCTTCAATTGTTTGTCTCTTACCCTCTGCTTTACTTAAATTAGCTTCCGCTAGTTCAAGATATTGTTGAGCTTCTTGCGGATCAATGTCAGTACTCATCTCTGCATCATTTCCTAAAATGGTAATCTCATTATTACCTATTCTAGCGAACCCCCCCATCAGAGCCACTGTTAACCATTGGTCGTTGACGCGTATTCTCAAAAGACCTATATCTACAGCCGTGGCAATAGGGGCGTGGTTTGGTAATACACCAATTTGGCCACTATTAGTAGATAAAACGATTTCTTTCACTTCCGAGTCCCAGATAATTCGATTAGGAGTTAGTACACAAAGATTTAAAGTCATTTCTTCAATTTGCTCTCCACTTCTAAGTTCATAGCTTTCGCGGTAGCTTCATCGATGTTACCCACCAAATAAAAGGCCTGCTCGGGAAGACTGTCTAATTCTCCGGAAAGTATCAGTTTAAAGCCCCTAATTGTTTCCGCAAGACCAACATACTTTCCTGGGGAACCTGTAAATACTTCTGCTACAAAGAAGGGTTGTGATAAGAAACGCTCAATTTTGCGCGCTCTTGCTACAGTTAAACGATCTTCTTCGGATAATTCGTCCAATCCAAGGATAGCTATAATGTCCTGAAGTTCCTTGTAACGCTGTGAAGTTTGCTTAACTCTTTGCGCAGTTTCATAATGTTCCTCGCCAACGATTCGAGGTTGTAACATAGTTGACGTTGAATCTAAAGGATCCACCGCAGGATAGATGCCTTTGGCAGCTAATCCTCTTGATAGTACGGTAGTAGCATCTAAATGTGCGAATGTCGTGGCAGGGGCAGGGTCTGTCAAATCGTCCGCAGGTACATAAACTGCTTGGATCGAAGTTATAGATCCCTCTTTAGTAGAAGTAATTCTTTCTTGCAAAGAACCCATTTCTGTACTAAGGGTAGGTTGATAACCTACTGCGGAAGGCATTCTGCCTAATAAGGCGGATACTTCCGATCCCGCTTGGACGAAACGAAAGATATTGTCGATGAATAGAAGCACGTCTTGTTCATTAACATCCCGGAAATATTCCGCCATGGTTAGGGCAGTCAAACCAACTCTCATACGAGCTCCCGGCGGTTCATTCATTTGACCATAGACTAGAGCGACTTTGGATTCTGCAAGATTTTTTTCATTAATTACGCCGGATTCCTTCATTTCCATGTAGAGATCATTTCCTTCACGGGTACGTTCGCCTACTCCGCCAAATACGGATACGCCTCCATGAGCTTTAGCAATGTTATTGATCAATTCCATGATAAGTACTGTTTTACCTACTCCAGCTCCCCCAAATAGTCCAATTTTTCCTCCACGTCGATAAGGAGCTAAAAGATCCACCACTTTAATCCCTGTTTCAAAGATCGATAATTTCGTATCTAACTGTATAAAAGCAGGCGCGGATCTATGAATAGGAGATGTTGCGCGAGTATCTACAGGACCTAAATCATCAATAGGCTCCCCAAGAACGTTGAAAATTCGTCCGAGAGTGGCTCCGCCGACAGGAACACTCAGAGGAGCTCCCGTGTCAATCACTTCCATTCCTCTCATCAGTCCATCCGTAGCACTCATAGCTACAGCTCTAACTCGATTATTTCCTAATAATTGTTGTACCTCACAAGTAACATTAATTTGCTGACCGACAGTATCCCGACCCTTAACTACTAAAGCATTATAAATATTAGGCATCTTGCCCGGAGGAAAAACGACATCTAGTACTGGGCCAATGATTTGAGCAATACGCCCCAGGTTTTTTTCTTCAAGTGTGGAAACCGCAGGACTAGAAGGGGTAGGATTGATTCTCATAATTATAATTAAAGTGAAATATGCCGAAATTTTTTTTTTATAGTGCCAAATCGAAAATAAATGTCCGATAGCAAGTTGATCGGTTAATTCAATAAGAAATATTCGATTTAGTTGGTACCGCTCAAGCGAATACGATTCAATCGTTTAATGAGTAAATTTTCAAGTTCAGCCAATCTTTTTTTTTTTTTCAAAAGAAATAAAATATAAAGGAGATCAAATCGCGAATAAGTCTCTTTCATTTCTCTATCATTTTAGAAAATACCATCCATATTAGATTATTCTTGGCCATTGCTCTTTATTTTTGGATAGATATTATTTTCATTTTATATTTTAATTTCTATTTCTGCCCGCCTATTCTTTATATTATATTTACGGATGAGAATTTTTTATATTTTCACATCTAGGATTTACATATACAACATATATCTCTGTCAAGAGGGTTTTTAGATATTTGGATAAAAAAAATAGGGGATCAAACTCAATTATAAACTTGCAAAACAAAGATTGGGTTGCGCCATATATATCAAAGAGTATACAATAATGATGTATTTGATGAATCAAATACGTGGTCTAATAATGAACCATTACATTTTACATTTTAAATTAGTTGATAATATTTAGTTGGAATATTTTTGGAAAGATTTTTGTCAAAGGTTTTATTCACGCTTAATCTATATCGAGTAGACCTTGTCGTTGTGAGAATTTTTAATTCATGAGTTGTAGGGAGGGACTTATGTCACCACAAACAGAGACTAAAGCAAGTGTTGGATTTAAAGCGGGTGTTAAAGATTACAAATTGACTTATTATACTCCTGACTACCAAACCAAAGATACTGATATATTGGCAGCATTCCGAGTAACTCCTCAACCGGGAGTTCCGCCTGAGGAAGCAGGGGCTGCGGTAGCTGCCGAATCTTCTACTGGTACATGGACAACTGTGTGGACTGATGGACTTACCAGTCTTGATCGTTACAAAGGACGATGCTACCACATCGAGCCTGTTGTTGGGGAGGAAAATCAATATATTGCTTATGTAGCTTATCCTTTAGACCTTTTTGAGGAAGGTTCTGTTACTAACATGTTTACTTCCATTGTAGGTAATGTATTTGGTTTTAAAGCCCTACGAGCTCTACGTTTGGAGGATTTGCGAATTCCCACTTCTTATTCCAAAACTTTTCAAGGACCGCCTCACGGTATCCAAGTTGAAAGAGATAAGTTGAACAAGTACGGCCGTCCCCTATTGGGATGTACTATTAAACCAAAATTGGGATTATCCGCAAAAAATTACGGTAGAGCGGTTTATGAATGTTTACGTGGCGGACTTGATTTTACCAAAGATGATGAAAACGTGAACTCACAACCATTTATGCGTTGGAGAGACCGTTTCTTATTTTGTGCCGAAGCAATTTATAAATCGCAGGCAGAAACAGGTGAAATCAAAGGACATTACTTGAATGCTACTGCAGGTACATGTGAAGAAATGATGAAAAGGGTCCAATGTGCCAGAGAATTAGGAGTTCCTATCGTAATGCATGACTACTTAACCGGAGGATTCACTGCAAATACTAGCTTGGCTCATTATTGCCGTGACAACGGATTACTTCTTCACATTCACCGCGCAATGCATGCAGTTATTGATAGACAGAAAAATCATGGTATGCATTTCCGTGTACTAGCTAAAGCATTACGTATGTCTGGTGGAGATCATATCCACGCTGGTACAGTAGTAGGTAAACTGGAAGGGGAACGTGAGATGACTATAGGTTTTGTTGATTTATTACGTGATGATTATATTGAAAAAGACCGAAGCCGCGGTATTTTTTTCACTCAAGATTGGGTCTCTATGCCGGGTGTTTTGCCTGTCGCTTCGGGGGGTATTCATGTTTGGCATATGCCTGCCCTGACCGAAATCTTTGGGGATGATTCGGTACTACAGTTTGGCGGAGGAACTTTAGGACACCCTTGGGGAAATGCACCGGGTGCAGTAGCTAATAGGGTAGCTTTAGAAGCATGTGTACAAGCTCGTAATGAGGGACGTGATCTTGCTCGTGAAGGTGCTGAAATTATCCGTGAAGCTAGCAAATGGAGTCCCGAACTGGCTGCTGCTTGTGAAGTATGGAAAGAGATCAAATTTGAGTTCGAACCGGTTGATAAGCTAGATGTAGCGAAAAAGTGAAAAATAGAAATAAGAAATAAGTGCGCATAATATAATTCAATAAATTCCTTCAGTAAATTCCCTTTTGTTCTCCTAATTGATTACAATGAAACTCGGCCCAATCTTTTTCTAAAAAAGGATTGAGCCGAATAAAATAAATAAAATAATAAGAATAAACATCTTATACTATGTATGTATTTACATATATTTATGTACAGATTTTTTATATGTGCAGACGTTACCTACTTACTTATATATAAGGTGTAAATACAAGATAAGATGAAAGACTAAACAACTCAATACCTTATATTGTTGAATATTGTTTATTGTTGGATACATAATTAATCCTACGTATCCCTCCTTGGGATTCGCGGCCCTTTTATATTCCCTAGTTTCAATCCATAGATCAAACCAAAAGGGGGCTCTACTCATCCCATAAATTGTCTTTTTCGTTCCATGTTGAAATATAAACTTAATTTCTTAATTATATGATTTATACGATACAAAATGAATTATACGAAAACCGATTCCTTATAAAATAAAAAGAAAGAATTATTTATTTCTATTTTTGATAAGAATTTGTTTGTACATTACATGGGGGAAAGCTGCGTCTTTGTTTCTATTTTAAACTTTATAAAAAGATTCTATTAATATGTATTCAATTGATACTTCGGACTCTATCCAAAGAGAATCATTTCTTTCAATACTTACCTGTACCTAATAATAGATTAATATGCTTAATTCTGATAGGAAATAAAATAGTAAAGAAATTAGGAATCGAATGACTATTCATCTATTCTATTTTCATCAAATGGGAAGCAGGAAGACTCTATGGAAAAACGGCGGTTCAATTCGATATTGTCTAATGACAAGTTAGAACACAGGTGTGTACTAAGTAAATCAATGGAGAGTTTTGATGCTATTGGACATACCAATAGAAGGAAAGAACCCATTCGAAATGATACGAAGAAAAGGGTTCGTGGTTGGAATGATAGTGATAATTATAGTTTCATTAATGTTGATTATTTATTTGATATCAGGGATCTTTGGAGTTTTCTCTCTGATGACACCTTTTTAGTTAGGGATAGCAATGGTGAAAGTTATTTTGTATATTTTGATGTTGAAAATCATATTTTTGAGATTGACAATTCTAGTTCCTTTCTGGGCGAACTAGAAAGCGTTTTTTCTATTTCTAGTTATTTGAATAGTGAATCTAAGAGACAAAATCACTACTATTATCATTACATGCATGATACTCAATCTAGTTGGAATAATTACATTAATAGTTGCATTGAGAGTCATCTTCATTTTGAAGTCAGTATTAAAAGTGCCTTTTCGGGTGCTACTGACAATTACAGTGACAGTTACATTTATAATTTCATTTGTACTGAAAAAATAAGTGATATTGAGAGTGGTCGTTCTAGTACTAGTATAAAAACTCGTCATAATGCTAACGACGTCAATATAAGAATAAGATATAAAAATTTCGATATAAATAAAAAATACAGACATTTATGGGTTCAATGCGAAAATTGTTTTGGATTAAATTATAAAAAATTTCTTAAGTCAAAAATGAATATTTGCGAACAGTGTGGATATCATTTGCAAATAAATAGTTCAGATAGAATCGGACTTTTGATTGATCCGGGAACTTGGGATCCCATGGATGAAGATATGATCTCTATGGACCCCATTGACTTTCATTCAGAGGAGGAACCCTATAGAAATCGTATCGATTCCTATCAAAGAAAGACGGGTTTAACTGAAGCTGTTCAAACAGGCATAGGTCAACTAAATGGTATTCCTGTAGCAATTGGGGTTATGGATTTTCAGTTTATGGGGGGTAGTATGGGATCGGTAGTAGGCGAAAAAATTACTCGTTTGATCGAGTATGCTACTAATCGATCTCTACCTGTCGTTATTGTGTGCGCCTCCGGAGGAGCACGCATGCAAGAAGGAAGTTTGAGCTTGATGCAAATGGCTAAAATATCTTCCGCTTTACATAATTATCAATCAGATAAAAAGTTATTCTATGTACCAATTCTTACATCTCCTACAACCGGTGGAGTAACAGCCAGTTTTGGTATGTTGGGGGATATCATTATTGCTGAACCTAATGCCTACATTGCATTTGCGGGTAAAAGAGTAATTGAACAAACATTAAATAAGGCAGTACCTGATGGTTCACAGGCGTCTGAGTATTTATTCCATAAAGGCTTATTTGACCCGATTGTACCACGTAATCTTTTAAAAGGTGTTCTGGGTGAGTTATTTCAGCTCCATGGCTTCTTTCCCTTGAAGAAAAAAAAAAAAAATTAAAGTAAAGCACTAAATTTTGTTTTTCATTTGTGGTGAACCTGTATTATTATAGTATTGTTTGTAGCGTTATTTATTATTTTATCATTTATATATTTAATTTATCTATTTATTATTTTAATATTTATATAATTTATAATTCTAAACTATAGAACTATATACTTATATAAAGTAAATACTATATGCCATAAATCCCTATTTAGTATACATAGTATATGTACTTTATTATGAGATAGATATATACTATAAACTATATATAATAGTATATATCTAATAGAAATACGAATACGAAATACAATAGACTCTATGTTTCTATTTTTAATACAGATTATATCTGTTTGTAATTTCTAGATTAGATATCTTTATCATTAGATATTTTTATATTATATAGTTTTATAATCTATATTATAATATCTATATTATAATCATTCTTTATAATAAAAATATTTAGATAGAAATATTAAATCGAGGCACCCATTCTATGACAGATCTCAACTTACCCTCTATTTTTGTGCCTTTTGTGGGCCTAGTATTTCCGGCAATTGCAATGACTTCGTTATTTCTTTATGTCCAAAAAAATAAAATTGTCTAGATCCGATGGGACAAAATCTTATCAATTTATTTCAACACCGGATAGATGATAATACAGATATTTATTTCATGTAATATGGTATGATATATGGCTCTTTCCGAACGCACAAATGCAGGAACTCTTACTTAAGCGGATGCACGATATCCGCATAAATGCATGTATATACAAACAAATATAGCTAGTGAAAAATAGATCAGATCCGCGTTTAAATAGAAAGTCAATGTATCTAACCAATTACTCCTAATGTTTCACATCAGACTAGTGTTAGTTGATGAAAGTGACTTCGGGATCAAGAAAGGTAAAGTTAAAATTTTGGGGATTATTCTCTCAAGTCCAATCGAATGCAACCTAATCTAATATAGTATGAACTGGCGATCAGAACATATATGGATAGAACTTATAACGGGGTCTCGAAAAACAAGTAATTTTTGCTGGGCCTGTATCCTGTTTTTAGGTTCATTAGGATTCCTAGTGGTTGGGATTTCCAGTTATCTTGGTAGGAATTTTATATCCGTATTTCCATCTCAGCAAATCCTTTTTTTTCCGCAAGGGGTTGTGATGTCTTTCTATGGGATCGCGGGTCTATTTATTAGCTCCTATTTGTGGTGCACAATTTCGTGGAATATAGGTAGCGGTTATGATCGATTCGACAGAAAAGAGGGAATAGTCTGTATTTTTCGTTGGGGATTTCCTGGAATAAATCGTCGCATCTTACTTCGCTTCCTTATTAGAGATATCCAATCAATCAGAATGGAAGTTAAAGAGGGTATTTATCCTCGTCGTGTTCTCTATATGGAAATCAGAGGCCAAGGAGACATTCCCTTGACTCGTACTGATGAGAATTTTACTCCACTAGAAATTGAACAAAAAGCTGCCGAATTGGCTTCTTTCTTGCGTGTACCAATTGAAATATTTTGAAATGAACTGAATGAAGAAAGAAAAAATGGATTCTTCCATTTTTCTCGGTATGGAAGAAAGAACTTGCTAAGTATGGAGGAAGGAACTTGCAAATTCTCCCTTTTTCATATTTCTTCATTATTTTATACTAGAAAACAAAGTATAATCTAATCTAACTAATAAGTATAGATTCATCAAATTCGAACATTATTTCGTAATACAGAAATTTTTTAGTCTAAAATTTTTAATTGATACCCCTTCCCCTTTCTTGGGTTGTGGTTAGACAGTGAAACATTTTGAATTTGCCCAATTGAGATATTTTTTAATAATATTTTTTTTTTTCTTTTTTCATTTTCATACAAAAAAGGACTCGTATTCTATTTCTCTTTTGAAATCAAAAAACGAAATTCTTATATAGAAAAAAGTAGGAGATCCGCAGGGCCTTGTTATAGAACTTGTGAATATCAGATCAGATAGAGTCGAAGAATTAAGCAGGTTCATTAAAAATTCAATTCAAAGATAAAAATGAAAAAACGGAAAGCGTTGGCCTCTCTCCTATACCTTGCATCTATAGTATTTTTGCCCTGGTGGGTCTCTCTCTCGTTTAATAAATGTTTGGAACCCTGGGTTACTAATTGGTGGAATGCCAGGAAATCCGAAATTTTCTTGAATCATATTCAAGAGAAAAACGTTATAGAAAGATTCATAGAATTAGAGGAACTCTTCCTATTGGACGAAATAATAAGGGGCTCCCCGGAGACACATATACAAAAATTTTATATAGGAATACACAAGGAAACCATACAATTGGTCAAAACACAAAATGAATATAATCTCCATATCATTTTCCATTTCTCTACAAATATAATCTCTTTCGTTATTCTAAGTGGTTATTTTATTCTGAGTAATGAAGAACTTGTCATTCTTAATTCTTGGGTTCAAGAATTCCTCTATAACTTAAGTGATACAATGAAAGCTTTTTCTATTCTTTTAGTTACTGATTTAGGGATTGGATTTCACTCGACTCATGGTTGGGAACTAATGATTAGTTCGGTTTACAACGATTTTGGATTGGATCATAACGATCAAATTATATCTGGTCTTGTTTCTACTTTTCCAGTTATTCTAGATACAATTGTGAAATATTGGATCTTTCATTATTTAAATCGTGTATCTCCTTCGCTTGTAGTGATTTATCATTCCATGAATGAATGAAGAACTCATTTGATCTCATTATATTAATCAAATTCAGAATCCTTCTTCGTATATAAAGAAAGCAAAAGCCTTTTCATTTCAATCTTATTTAATTGGTTATATTTCTATCTGTTCGAGGTATTCGTCCTATATTCCAGTACAATTATTTCAGTACAATGCCAGACTCGCGTATAGGAACTAACTATACTAGTTCCCTATCAAATTTATTGTAGAAATTCCGGAATCAATGATTGGACATGCAAAATCAAAATGTTTTTTCTTGGTTAAAGGAAAAGAGGACTCGATTCATTTCTGTCTCGATCATGATATATGTAATAACTTGGGCATCTATTTCAAATGCGTATCCTATTTTTGCGCAACAGGGTTATGAAAACCCCCGGGAAGCCACTGGACGAATTGTATGTGCTAATTGCCATTTAGCTAATAAGCCCGTGGATATTGAAGTTCCGCAAGCTGTGCTTCCGGATACTGTATTTGAAGCGGTTGTTCGCATACCTTATGATATGCAAACGAAACAAGTTCTTGCTAATGGGAAAAGGGGATCTTTGAATGTGGGGGCTGTTCTTATTTTACCTGAGGGATTCGAATTAGCTCCCCTCGATCGTATTTCTCCCGAGGTGAAAGAAAAGATAGGAAATCTTTCTTTTCAGAATTATCGTCCCAATAAAAAAAATATTATTGTGATAGGTCCTGTTCCCGGTCAGAAATATAGTGAAATAATCTTCCCTATTCTTTCCCCCGACCCTGCTACGAAGAAGGATGTTCACTTTTTAAAATATCCCATATATGTAGGTGGGAACAGAGGAAGGGGTCAGATTTATCCTGATGGGAGCAAGAGTAACAATACAGTCTATAATGCTACATCTGCCGGTATAGTAAGCAAAATTGCACGTAAAGAAAAGGGAGGGTATGAAATTACCATAGTTGATGCATCGGATGGGCATCAAGTGGTTGATATTATACCTCCAGGACCAGAACTTCTTGTTTCAGAGGGCGAATCCATCAAGCTTGATCAACCATTAACAAGCAACCCCAACGTAGGGGGTTTTGGTCAGGGAGATGCGGAAATAGTCCTTCAAGACCCATTACGGATTCAAGGTCTTTTGTTCTTCTTTGCATCTGTTATTTTGGCACAAGTTTTTTTAGTTCTTAAAAAGAAACAGTTTGAAAAGGTTCAATTGTACGAAATGAATTTCTAGGTCCAGAGAAATTAAAAATTCACATCAATTGCAAAAGTGCCGAGTTCTTGCTAATTCCTACAATTATGTAGGATAAAAAAATATGTAAACTCTTTTGTTTGTTTTGTTTATATTGTTTTGCGGGATGTCTGAAATTCATTACTTCTATCCCATCACTAATACTAAACAATAGACATACAGCATACAAAGTAAGAGAATACAAGGCGGAGATAGGAAAAAGCGTAGATAGCAAAAATGAAAGAAATAAAGAAATCCTTTTAGGAGGAATTTGTAGTTTTCCGAAACTTCTATTCGACACAAGAAAAAGGATTTTGCCCTTTTCTTGTGTCGTCTTGTATCAAAATAATAATGATTTTCTCTTTTGTTCGTCAAATATTCCTATTCTTTTCTTTCTTTTGCGGGTTTACCGGAAATTCGTTTTTAGATTTAAGTATTAAGTATAAGTGGTAGACAAACAAAAAGAAAGGTTTAGTGAAAGAATTCGTTGAGCAAATAAAACTTTTTCAATTAACCTAAAATTTAGAGAAAAAAAACTTTTCTTATTCCGGTTGAAAGGCAGATTTTTTTTTACGAGGATCCAAACTTCATCAGAGTTTTTTTTTTTTTTAATTTTTTATTTAATTTAAATAAAATAAAAAATAAATAAATAGATTGAATAGATAGATTATAGATATTTTATTATATTTATTATTATTATATATTTATTCTATCTAGATAGAATAAATATATAGAATAGGGGTTTTCCATAGTTTTTATAGAAATGGAAAATGGGGATAGATAAAGTTCTATTAATATAGAAATGATTTGTAGGATGTCTCATAATAATAGAAATCCATACTATACTTAGATTATCCAGTAGATTATCCAGAAAATCTATTGATTACTCTTTTCCTGTTGCTGCATTTCATAAAAAAGAGTTAATTAATATTGTCGAGGGCGAGGGACGACGGAGATTATGAATCAATCAATGGATTCAATTCTTCAAAAGAATTATTAAGAAAAAAAAAAAATAGAACGATTTGAAACATAAGAACAAGGTTGTCATTTCTACGAATATAATATTCGGATTATGTTGATTGAATAACTTTCGACTTTTTAACGGCTCGGGGTATGACTATAGTATACTATAGAGTAAGAACTCAAGAGTAAGAACTCAACGCGCCTTGCCCCCTTTTAATCAAACAAAAGGGGGCAAGGCGCGTTGAGTTCTTACTTTTTCATGTCTACAATTGGGTTCATCGGATTACTAGAGAGATGAACCCAACCCGGAATATGAACCGTA